AATTGACAAAGTAATATTTCCATTTATTCATCAGAAGAAACGTCCCTTTTAAAGCAAGAATTGATTTTCCTTGATACCTAACATAATGCATGAAAGGATCTTTGAACAACCATAAATTTGCTTGAAAAGCCCTGGGAAAGTGCTCTCTTTTTCCATAGAAATAAATTCGTTCAATAAGGGCTCCAGAAGATGTTGATCGTAAGTGAGAAGACTGGTTACGGAGAAAGAGGAAGCCGGATTCATATTCACATACATGAAAAGTATATAGGAAGAAGAATAATCTCTGATTTCTTTTTGATTTTGAAAAAGAAGAACTGGCTTTCTTTGAATTTGAAGTAATAAGACTATCCCAATTATGACACTGATGGAGAAAGAATCTTAATAAATGCAAAGAGGAAGCATCCTTTATCCAATAGCGAAGAGCCTGAACTAATATTTCCAGATGGGCTGGGTAAGGTATTAGTATATCTAATACATAATTTAAATGTGAAAAGTTGTCCTCTAAAAAAGAAAATATTGAATGAATTGATCGTAAATTTTCGGATTGAACTACCCCTTTCCTTTCTAGGGAAGATATTAATCGCAGAGACAATGGAATTTCCATAATGATTGAAGAAACCTCTGACATTATTTGCGAATAAAAATGATTGGTCTGCCCCAAAAAAGGAGTCTGTTTAGAGTCATTAACAGAAAGAATCAAATGATTCTGTTCATACATTCGAATGATTAAACGTTTCACAATAAGTAAGCTGGATTTATTGTCATAACCTGCATTTTCCAACAAAATTGATCTATTTAAACCATGATCATGAGCAAGTACATAAATATACTCCTGAAAGATAAGTGGATATAAGAAGTAGTGTTGTTGAGATCTATCTAGCCCTAAATAGCTTTGGAATTTATCCATTTGAAATTCTATTTAAATGAAAGGTAGAGGACTTTGGGGGTTATAAATGATACATAGTGCGATACAGTCAAAACAAGGTATTATAGTACAAACCGAATAGATACCTCGGATCCAGATAAACTTATCAACAGATTCTCTATCATCTCTTTTTCCATTTAATTTTAAGTTTTGATGTTCGTTTTCCTTATAGGATGACAAGATGATTAGAAATCCTTTACTTTTTTCAACCCAATCGCTCTTTTGATTTTGGAAATTGATTTATCAATATACTGTTTCTTATACACATACATCTCCATTATTCCATTATAGAATGGAGAGTGGTAATATTTAGGATTCATTAAAAAATCAATAATATTTTTTCCTGGGAGAAAGCCTTCCCGTATTGGGCACTAATATTTTTTTAACGTCTAATTAGATCGGGTAATCATTCAAATTCAGAATGAAAGCTCGTTGCTTTTTCTTTCCCTATAATAAAAATGAAATTAATTGAAGCCGTGGGGCCCTATCCATTTATTAATTCGACCCAACTTGAAATTGACTTCGGTTTGCTCCCTTTCAATAATTTAAAGAAGGCTTTGTACCGAGCCGGAAAGAATAAAATATTCTCAGAACTCTTAATTGATACGACATGCTATTTTTTCCATTCATTCCCTTTCAGGATCAGTCGCGGTCTTCCAAACTTTACCGATAGTATGGACGAATCCCTCGCTTCATCTAAATGTGTAAAAGATCCTAGCCGCACTTAAAAGCCGAGTACTCTACCATTGAGTTAGCAACCCAAATATAAAAGGGTATGTAGATACAATCAGAATAAAACAAAATTATTAAATTAAAGCATTACTCTACGAAATAAAAAATATAAAAAAAATTTCTACTCTATTAAATTTTTCTACTCTATTTGGAACATAAAAATGACTAAATCAGAATCAGATGAAAAAATAAAAAATTGCCCGACCAAAAAAATAAATAAATGTAAAAATGGTAGAACATCCCCTATTTCTATGTTATCCACTTTTTCAATCAAAAATCCGGGTATCAAAGCTAATCCAACGAACCCATCATTTGAATCAACAAGTAAAAATAAAAAAGAAAACCTATGGGACGGAAATAAATAGATCTGCTTATCACGATGAATTATATTTGTTCGATACAACGTTGTCAACATAAAGGTTAAGAAAAGAATACGATGAAAAAATACAAAAACTTAAATTGAATAATAGTAAAAAAAAGGACTTGTGTTGGATTGGCACTGCATATACCTATATTTATATACTAAATTTTGAGTTTTTAGATTAGATGGAGAATAATAAAAAAAAATTGAATCCATATAGAATAAAGAACTTCTATTCCTTGTTTGTTACTTGGTATTAGAGTTCAAATGAAAACCACCCGATTACAGGTAATGCCATAATTTTCTATTTTTTGAGGATCAATCAAATACGGTTTCCTTAGAAAAAGATTCTATAGAAAAGGATTCTATAAAAGCAATGAGAAATAGATACGAATAGACCAAGAAAGGAAATAAAAAAACATAGTATAGAAAAGATATCCAAAATGATATAGAAATCACTATCCTACCCTTAGTTTTTATTTCCTTAATTTAATTTTGTTTGATTAGGGCAAAGTTACTTAAAAACCTCTGCCTTTTTTAAAATATCCTGAACAGTTCCTGTAGGCTGAGCGCCTTTTTCAAGGAAATAGAGAATAGCGGGAACGTTTAAATAAGTTTGATTCTTGATCGGATCATAAAAACCCACTTTCCGAAGATCTCTTCCTTCTCTTCGAGATCGAACATCAATTGCAACGATTCGATAGACGGCTCATCGGGATAGATGTAGATGAAAAAGAACCCCCCCCCCCCTAGAACCGTATAGGAAGTTTTCTCCTCGTACGGCTCGAGAAAAAATGATTCGAAGTTTTATCTATGGATAAAATTTGATTAGAATAAATAGGAAAGGAATCCGTAAAATAAATTAATAAATTCTATAATTTCAATTTCACTCATTTTTATTTAGCTTACTTCCTGAAGAAGAAAAAATCATTTGTACTCATAACTCAAGTTCAATAATATAATATCTCAAATATCTTAAAGAAAAATCTTTAATTTAATATTTAATATATATATTTTTTTTTGAGTGGTCTTTAACCCACCCTTTTTGTCTCGTTTAAAATCTATTTTGATTCGTTATTCGGATCCGTGAGACAATTGAAGTGGTGTTTCCTTGTTCTGGGATCCTTTATCTTTGTTTTAAATCATTGGGTTTAGACATTACTTCGGTGCTTCTTAATCCTTTCAAAATGGTAGCAACATACCCCTTTTGCGATTTCTTTCTATCAAAGAATCATACCGACGGTTGATTCGTGCGCGATACACTACGTATCGAAAAAGTTTTAGCCGTTCCAACAAATTTTTTGAATTGAAAAATTGCTCGAATCGGATCCTTTCGATTTCTATATCGAAGATATCGAAGATATACTTACGAAGTTGTTCCAATTTATGAATTGGCATTAACCCTAGATCGTTGCCCCTGAGAAATTAATCAATACTTTCTACTCGAGCTCCATCATGAACTATTTACATTACAACCAAAAAAAAAAAAAAAAAGGGCTCTAGTAGAATAGAACAAATGACGTCGAGCCAAGAGCACCTTCATTCCTATATAAAATGGTGGATGTAAGAAAAAGAATCCACACCGGATCGTGTCCTTCAAGTCGCACGTTGCTTTCTACCGCATCGTTTTAAACGAAGTTTTACCATAACATTCCTCTAATTTGGAACCAGTACGGAATTGATTCAATTATGGAATCATGAATAGTCATTGGTTCAGTCGGTACAGAGACAAAGTAATTTATATTTTTTCTTATCTACATAGATAATAAAGATTTTTCTGAAGAAATATTAGCAAGACCCCAGCTTTTTTGTATGAATGGAACGTTTTTTTATAAATATCTATTTCAAAAAAATATCTAACAGAAATATCTAGAAATCTAAACTAAATAGATATAGAAATAACATAACTAACAGAAATAACACGAAAAAATAAATTCTATTTTACTCTGCCTCTTCAAGTGACTCAATAAGATAGACCGGCCCATTTCCAACTTCCCAAAGAGTCAACCCATAAGGAATCATTACAAATCTTGATACTTGAAAAAGTTTCCAACTTCTACATCATTATTTGAGTCAAGTTTTACAGTAAAGACTCCCTTTTATTATCATAAGAAAGAAAAATCTCTGTTTCTTTTCGAATGGAATTGTCAATGATGTAAAGCAAATAAGCTAAATCAAACAATAAAAAAAAATATCGAAAATATATATCATTGTTAAATAAAATATTTTAGGGATGCCAATTCTTTTTCACAAAAAGGGAAACACTATTGTCACTGAAACAGGATAAGAATACATACCTATAGGTTAAGCGCTTCCTCTTTTATATGTATTTTCATTTCATATTTTTTTTTTAACCTGATGAGGTTAAGTAATCTTTCTACAACTATGATCTACGGCCCATCTTAGCTTTATCTGGGTCACAAAGGGGTTCAGTTACTTTTGCATATCATTTGAACTCGATTTAGTTCAGTTTGTGAAAAACTCAGATATGCTTCCGCAAAGAATCATTCAAAATCAAAAAAGAAGGAGGAATAATATAATATTCTATGCAATATTAGACCTTGAAACAGAACCTCCTTGAACAAAAAACAAATATTAGGATACAATGGATACGCTCTGGGACGGAAGGATTCGAACCTCCGAATAGCGGGACCAAAACCCGTTGCCTTACCGCTTGGCTACGCCCCATTTCCATTTTTATTGGACAATAATACTAATAAAGAATAATATTGGTATTAAGTCTTCGTCAATTCCAGTCCAACTATCTAGAGAAACTCTTTTTTCTTTATCTTTATAGAATCTATTATAGATTCATGCTAGGATTTTGGCATGTGTATATCTCGAATTCAACTGAATTTATTGATCATTACATATAATTCAATTAAGATATTGTATGAAAGTATGATTTCTTCTATTCTCCTTTGAGAATTGGAGGATTTTTGATTGAGCAGAAAAAAAAAGAAGGATTTTTTTGTTTACCTTACTTTCTTCATTTTTCCTTAACTCAATCAAAATGCAATTATTTCGACGAAAAAAAAAGTCTGTTATGCTTAATATTTTTAGTTTGATCTGTCTTAATTCTGCCCTTTATCCGACTAGTCTTTTCTTCGCCAAATTGCCCGAAGCCTATGCTTTTTTGAATCCAATCGTAGATGTCATGCCAGTTATACCCCTGTTCTTTTTTCTTTTAGCCTTTGTTTGGCAAGCTGCTGTAAGTTTTCGATAAGAGCTTTAATACTATCCTAGAAAATTCATGATTTATTCGAGAAAAATTATAACAATTGATAAGATCAAATAAGTCTGACAGTATGAACCTTCGATTCAAACTCTCGGATAGTCGCGAGAAATCCGGCTCGCCCTATTTCCTTTCCCCATTTTAATCCTTTTTGGGGGAAATACCTTATGAGCTTAGGGTCCCTTAGAATATCTAATTGTGGGTATGAAAGTGATTTGTGGTAATTAAATTAAAGACTCTTATTACAAATTTCAACTTCATTTGATTTGAATTTCTGAACATTCTTTTCTATTTCTATAATTCATTTCTTGGTGTCAAAATAGGATATGTGATATAAAAGTGGAGGATCTATTATCTTTTCTCGTTTTTCTTTTTCAAAAAATGATCTTGGAGGTTGTGTAATGCTTACTCTCAAACTTTTCGTTTACACAGTAGTAATATTCTTTGTTTCTCTCTTCATTTTTGGATTCCTATCCAATGATCCAGGACGTAATCCTGGACGTGAAGAATAAAATAAAAATTTAGTTTTTCTTGTTTGATTTTACAATTTTATTAATATTTTATTTTAGCTATTCCACATATTTAATTTAATTAGGAAAAAAAAATAAAAAGGGGTTTGCAAAAATTGAAAGAAAAAAATAGAAAGTCATCAACGGAAACGGAAAGAGAGGGATTCGAACCCTCGGTACGAATAACTCGTACAACGGATTAGCAATCCGCCGCTTTCGTCCACTCAGCCATCTCTCCCAATTGAAAAAGATAATTACTATGTTACATTACACATCAAGTAAGGATTAAATAAAGTATTTCTTTTACATTCTTTATCGTTATTATAGAATTAGCAATTCCATTTAGATGCTCGAAAGATCCAAATAGAATAGAAAGATAAATAAAGAGGACCTTCTTGCTTTTATTTTGTTCGAAGTGCCTTTTGGGCCTGGCCCGGTCAATACCCAGCCGGGCCTTTTTTTGTTCCAATGAATTCCCGTTTTTTTGTTTATAGGCAACATACTCTAAATAGCCAATTTGGTATCTGTGTAAAAATTTCCCTTCTGGGGTTTACATATACTTATCATTTTTGTTATAATAGAATCCAGAAATTGAGAAGGATTTTTGATTCAAAAGAATCAATTAAGTATGTATCCATTTGTATTTTCTTATGTCATTAGGGAAATCAAATTTTAGATTCAAATCCAAGAATAAGTCACGAATTCTCAGTCAACGAATAGTTAATGGTTCCCTTTTGTCATAAATTTCGGCTTTTTTAAGCGAAAATAGACATTTGATTTTTCAATAGAAAGTTGAGTGGAAGTTTTTCGGCATTGTGGGAAGATACGATACAATCAATCGAGGGGGTAGATCAAATACATTACAATAAATAAATTAAATACAATACGAAAGGATAAAAACTTTTCTAATTTTTATACATAAATTTAGATTTAGAAAAAGGATTTAAAAAGGGATGCAAGATGCAAGTACAATAAACTAAAGTTTAGTAATCCAACCGAAAAAGGAAAATTTTTTCCTATTGTGTATCGTTTTGGCGGCATGGCCGAGTGGTAAGGCGGGGGACTGCAAATCCTTTTTCCCCAGTTCAAATCCGGGTGCCGCCTCATCAACAAATGAATCTAAATCTCTTATTCTGTTCTGCTGTCTTATTCTGTTCTGGGGATTTTGTAAAAGCTTGGAAATCCTTGAATCTAAAATTCAAAGAAAGATTATATTGGATGGATTTTTTTATAGTTTATAGAAAACAAAAAGTGCAAAAAAATTATTTTTTTTTTTTTAGACCCGTCGTCAAGAGTATAATATACTATCTCCCAACTCCTTCAGAGAGACAATCGGGAAAGGGTACGAATTAGATCAAATAGGAAATAAAAGTATGTAATAGATAGCAATTTTTTTTTACTTTGAAGGGCAAGAAAAAGGAATGGGTCTCTTTTTTTATTACTAGATAGAATAGATGTTCCATTCCATTAGTAACATTCCCTTATAGTGTCATTGTATATTTTACTTGTATTTAGTCTTTCCCTATTAGAAATCATATAGGAATTTTTGAAATGGATTTATTTGACTGGTTCATCAATAGTGTTGGGCCAGAATCCCTTTTTGACTCTGGACCATTCATTCTACTATTATTAGTGAGCAATAATGGAATAATTCTATCATAGAGATAAGGGATATAATTCACATGGATATAGTAAGTCTCGCTTGGGCTGCTTTAATGGTAGTCTTTACATTTTCCCTTTCACTCGTAGTATGGGGAAGAAGTGGACTTTAGAAGCACTCCTAATTTAGTTAACGGTATCAATTGTTTTATAGATCGTTCTGCAACTCATTTTTTATTTAAATTGAAATAATTTTCAATTTAAATAAAAAGATCCTCATTTCAAAATTCCCTTGGATTCTAGTGGATAAATGTATTCTATAACAGTAAAACGATTTTTTCAGATTCATCGGAATAAATAGATGTATCAAAGAAATAGAATCGGGTCCTACGTCAATTCCATATATGGATAAATAACTACATAGATTGAAGATAGAAGCTAATATAGTATACCAACTTTATTAGAAAGTCAAGTACAATTTTATTTTATACATTACTATAACACTAATAGAGAGTATGATAAGAAAAAAATTTCTTTCTTACCATACTCTCGGATCCCATAGAATACCGCCGATTATAGCCCGTTGATTTCATTTAATAGAATACTTTTCTTTTGATTTCTTCAAATATGGATAAGAATTCAGAAGTCAAGTTTCATTCAAAGTAATTAATCGTTTTGACTGACTGTTTTTACGTAAATTATAAGTAGAAAGGCAGTAGGAACTAAAATGAACAGTGCAGTAGCAATAAATGCAAGAATATTTACTTCCATAATCTCATCGTTTTTTTATTTCACAATAACTCGGGATTTAATCCCATAGAGATGATAAATCTTTCACCTGTCAATTCAATGAATGCATTACCTATCGATGATCTTGAATCGGATCAATATCATATCATGAATAACAATATCTGAGCTATTAAATTAATTCGTCGTCGAGAATTGAATAGTATAACATACGAAGATCCTTTATCCATACCGAATCCAATCTTGGATTCCCCCACCGAGCAAAAATTCCTTTTTTATCCTTTCTTTTTTTGTATGTAGTCAAACGAAGTATCATCTAACCACCCATCCGTTTCCATTAAAAACCCAAAAAGAGAGGAATTAGGTTCTAAATTTTAATGATCCAATTTTCTTTGGAAGACAAAGAAGTATGAGAAAGATGAGGCGCGGGATAAAAGATGGAATATTCTATCAACTTCACTATTTTAGTTATTTTCATTTTAGTTTAGGGTTTATTCTTTCTTTGACAGAATCCTGAAAAAAAAAAGAGAGGAAACCTCTTCGGGATTCAATTATGCTCTCTGTCCCCTCTTTCACAGAAAATGGAGAGGCGAATTGATGTACTTATTGGATCCGTCGGGACTGACGGGGCTCGAACCCGCAACGTCCGCCTTGACAGGGCGGTGCTCTAGCCTATTGAACTACAATCCCAGGGAAATAAGAAGAGATCTAGCAGAAAATTTGAATTCTTTTTTATTCTCTTGTATCAGGTAAGGTATTTCTTAAGAACAAGAGAGTTCTACCGTCTGATAGTAGATTGGCAAATTGTTGGGCCGAGCTGGATTTGAACCAGCGTAGACATATTGTCAACGAATTTACAGTCCGCCCCCATTAACCACTCGGGCATCGACCCAACGCCTAAATTTTTTAGACGTTCCATAATAAACTTCCTTTCGTCTACCAGGCAGACTTGACAAATACGGCTACGGATCATTTGATAGAAAATACCACTCCTATAGTCTTGAGTCTTGGTACACCCCCAGAGGGACTTGAACCCTCGTTTTCTCCGTGAAAGAGAGAGGTCGTAACCACTGGACCATAGGGGCCTACGGCCGCCTTCATAAATCAACTAGAAATAAAAGGTCCCGAGGGCCGGCCAAATCAAAAAGCACTAGAATATGGGTAATAAGACAAATACCATAGGTAATAAGAAAAATACCTTGAGGTAATATAAAAATAGAATAGGAAAAACATAATAGGTAAGGTAATAAGGCCTAGTAGGGTTACCTTATTAACTTTAACTTAATATAACTCAGGCCGAGATCCATCTTTAGTAGATCCATAGTATATAACTCCTTAAGTATTCTGGGGGTTAGTTAATGGTAATCAAATCAAACTTTACCATTAAACTATATAACCTTGAAACTTTATTTCATTGGTCTTTCTCATCTTTATCTCTCTCATTCACAAAGGGTTATGCGTTGGATCCATGATCCTTCACTCTGCAGTAGATTCAAGATGGTTTACCAAAATAGGATTTGGTCGGTCAAATTATATTGACCCCTAAGTCATACTGTCAATTAACAACACGACAGGACAGGAGGGTAATAAAAGAACGGAGAAGACATAGATATAGATATAAAATAAATAAATTAGATATTAGATAGATATATCTGCGTTAATAATAATAAATATTCATATCATATAGTTTTCTGGTATTCAATATTCAAGTAGATTAGAATATCAATCAAGTAGATTAGAATATCAATACCGTTATATTATACTATAAAAATAAATAAATAGAAAATAAATAATATTCTAAAAAAATCCCAAAGCATAGTAAGCCTAAGTGGGAGAATTCTGTTTCTAAGACTGTTTTATCAATTCCGTTCCGCTTGTATCTCTTAAAATTT